TCTTCCAATTGAGGAGATCCATCGACCTGAGACGAAGAGAAAGGTCTATCTATCTTCTTTAGTTATTCAATGAAACCAATGATTCGTTATTGGAGCAGATAGCAACAACCATTTCAGCGGACATGCGTATTTTCCGATGGATTGACATGGTTTCATTAGTAGAAATTGTTTGATGTAGCGAGTAATAGGCTCTTTCGCCGTTCAAGAATTCTTGTTTAGGCAGTTCATATCATCCACACATAGTGATCTAAGATTTCAATTCTTCCATGTTTCAGCAGTAGCATATTGTTCCATGGAGCTAAGGCCAAAAAGATGGAATAAACAAGTGTTTCCACGACTCTACCATCCGGCCAATTCTGTTCCACTTAATCCCCTTTTCATGGGCACATATCTTTACGGCTAAGGAATGGGGAATCTTTCTCCTGTTACATGAATCAAATGTTTCATTTCATCCGGGAAAAGCCATCTCTTTCTCAACAATGTCTTTGTCATTTGATCCAATAGCGTTCCGTTAGATAGGAACAGATTTGATAAATACTGATAACTCTCGGATAGAGTATTAGAACGGAAAGATCCATTAGATAATGAACTATTGGTTCTAAACCATCTCTGGCGATGAATCAACAATTCGAAGTGCTTTTCTTGCGTATTCTTGATGAACCAGCGTTTATATATAGATGTAGGAGGATTTGTTTGGGAAGCAATGAGCCCCTTTGACATCTCTTCATCTGCAAAGAATTCTCGACGTGAAAACACAGAGACAGAGGGCTGATCTTTGAATAGGGAAAAGGATGGATCCGCAGGGTCCCAAATGAATTGGCTTGTTCGAAAAAAGCCTTGTTCTTTGGAAGATCTATCTCGTGTCTGGTACTGCATGGTTCCACTCTGCAAGAACTCCGAATCATTCTCTTGAAGCTCATCCTCTTTATGATAAATGATCCATTTGCCCCGAAATGACCCAGTCCAATAGGGAAATCCCAATTCAGTGGGCCTTTCGATACAATCAAATCGCCATATTCTAGGAGCCCAAACTATGTGATTGAATAAATCCTCCTCTATCTGTTGCGGATCGAGGGCCCCTTCCCCTTCTTCAAACTCCGATTCGTATTTTTCATATAGAAATCTCTGATCAACGATAGAACAAGATCCATTTTGCATCATATCTAACTGATTCCTTGGTTCGGACCGAAGAAGTAATGTCACTCGATTATTATCAAACTTACTGCAAGATTTTTCTGTCCGTGAGGATCCCGCCAGAGCCAGAGCGCCTTCTACTTCTAATAGTAATAATAGTAATAGGCCATGAACTAGATCAGAATCGTTCTCGACGAATCCATAAGAAGTGATCCAATTTTTTTCATCGTGTCTGGATGAAGACCAAAGATCTTGAGCGACCGATCCGGCAGAACAACTCAAAAGATAAAGAAGTATCGTTAATTTCTTCATGCTCGTTCCAAGTTCGAAGTACCATTTGTACAAATAAGAATCCCCTCCCTTACATGATTTCTTCTTCATATAGATAGATATAGGATCTATGGGGCAATTACTTAGAAGTACATTTTGTGTAACAGCCCTTCCTATCTGATAGAAAAGGATCCCATGATCCTGAACCGATCTTATCTGGGATCGAAAATCCCAAGTTTTTCTATGAAGAGCTGATCTAATTGTATTAGTTTCTATAATGGATTTCTTCTGTGTAATACTAATTGATAGGGCTTCATTGATAAGTGCTACAAGATCTCGCGCATTGGAACCCATGGTTATGGACCCGAATCCGTTAGTATGGAACATCTTCTTTTCCAAGTGAAATCCTCTAGTATATGAAAGAATGAAAAAGTGCTTTCGTTGTTGTGGAAGAAGAAGCCTTCGTATCTTAATGCATGTATTGAATTTATTTGGAGCTATTAGAGCGGGATCCACTTTTTGGGGAATATGAGTCGAAGCAATAACAAGAATCTTTCCAGTGGAACATCTTTCACAATCCCTGGAGAGATAGTTCTCTAATAGATCGAGGGATAAGTAATTCGACTCATTCACATGCAGATCATGAATGTTTGGAATCCATATTATGCAAGGAGACATTGCTTTTGCTAATTCGAATTGAAGGGTGATATCAAATCGGTCTATTTTCGTCGTCATATACATAGTTAGCACATTCGTCATAGTTAGCAGCTCCGTATCAATATCAATATCGTCACTATCATCAATATCGTCACTATCATCAATATCGTCACTATCATCAATATCGTCACTATCATCAATATCGATATCATCAATAGGATAACCTTTAGGCTTGTCATCCAGGAACTTGTTCGGAAATACCGTAATGAAAGGAACATAGGAGTTTGTCGCTAGGTATTTGACCAAACAGGATCGTCCAGTTCCTATAGAACCTATCACTAAAATACCTCTAGAAGGGGATAGGGCTAAGCGGAGCGAAAAGGGTTTTCCATGAGGAGATGGGGAATGAAAAATATTAGCCCCACACAAGGTTTGTGAATAAGTGATTGTATGATAATGAGCAAGGAATATCCGTCTTTCTGCTAAACAGGATCTATTGAACTCATAATTCATTAGATCCTTTTGATGAATGTCAACTAAGTATCGTAAGGAAATTGATCCCGGTTGTTCAATCATTTGATAACCAGAGTCATTCTTTGATAAATGATCACTATGAGTCAGACTCAATAGAATTTGATCAATCCTTTTTTCTGTCGTTAAGGTGGAGAACTGAACCAAGAATTCTCTTTCTTCATCATCAATCGAATCACTGTTCGCGACCCAGAATTCTATTTTATCATCAATCCAATCACCGTTCACGTTTTTTCTTTTTCTTATCAATGAATAGATCTCTTTACTTGTACGACTTAGATGTCTCGTATTTCTCGAAAAAATGATTCGATTGATGGGATTTGGTATGATACTTACAAGATCGATGAGATTGATCTTCCAATATTTCTTCTTAGAACGTATTGATTTGACCCCATAAGCGGGACCACCACCCAATAGCATGTTGCCACCAGAAGCATAACCCCGTATTTCTTCCAGAGAATCTCCTAATTGTTCCAGAACAACTAGAAAGAGATTCTTTAACCAGAAAGGATTCAGTTCAGATGTAGGATACCTATCCAGAAGTTTTCGAAATTCCATCATGTATGATGGAATCATCAAAGATTTGATCTTTTCTAACTCTGTCTGTAACTCACTAGAGGCTCGGGAAACAAAGAGAAGATGTATACGAACGAGATATCCAGCAACAAGAAGAAGGAAAAAGATGGAATAGAGGAACTCCCGAGCATTTGTTGATCTCAGATGTGCCCATATCAATGGAACGGGTGACTCATTATTTCGATGAATCATTTCTTCGGACAGAAGAAGATTCTGTAAACATTGACTCGAAATCTCACTTATCAGAGTCCATTGTGGAAGAATCTTCTGAGGAATTGGCCGTGATATATCTGATCCATGCATCATATCATGAAAAATGGATACAAATTTTTGACTACTACTCAGTATCGGCAATGGGTCTGAAAGAGTATCTAAAAGGGTGAAATTGAGATATTTGCACCCTGTCGAAGTAAGGAACCATGGCATATATGTTTGGAACAGATTCCATTTTGAGAGATTTGAAAAAGCACTATCTCGTTGAAAGGTTCTATACATCTGCCCTTTCTCAACGCATTTCTTTAGACAAAGACTCCGTTTTTTCCTCTTTCCGGATGGTAAATACTTCTCAGAACATGGAGTGTGAATCAAACCCATGTTTGAATTGAAACTGAGATACTGATGCAAGTTATTCCCTTCTGAATCAGATAGATTCATATCTGAAAGAGGCTGACAATAAGTTTTTTCCAAATTGACTATTTGTTCCTCTGTTAGAGGTGTTGCAGAAATGTCTGCGATCGAGTAAATAGCTCCACGAACGAATGGATCGGATCGAATTGGAAAATGGAAAGATTTGTACAATTTGTACAAGTTATACGTTTCATCACCACTTTGTGGGAAATCGTTAGGTATGAAGATGTCAGATACCTGTGACTCGATTTGTGAAAGAGTCTCTCTCTCCAAAAAAAGAGATCCTTTTTTACCGACGCACAAAGAAAAGATTTTGTTGCGAATGGACAAGATATTGAGGAATTGTCCATATGTAAGATCATAATTATTGATACGGGTCTTTTCCACATCAAAGGGGAATCTTTTGTTACAATAGAACCAGAAGTGATGTGGATCATTCAAGAATCGAAGTCGATTTGCTTTATAAAAAGAAGATATCAATGAACTTCTATGAAATGGTTTCACGGGATTCAGCCAATTGTCTCGATCGTGGGATATCATTGAGAAATAGGAATCCGTGTTATCAAAGGATTTCCTGCGATTCTTTCTAGTATGGAATGAGTCAATCACCCGCTTTGGTATCTTTTTGAACAAAAATGGTAATATTGTTCCTCCATTGATCAAGAATTTTGGTCTTTGGGAAGTATCATGATCATCCAATAAGAAGGGTTTCAATTTCTTAAAATGAACGATTTGAACACCTATGGATTCTAACAACTGATTGCAGAGTTGATCATTCGGACCTTTCAATTCATAGATGTGGATCTCGGACCTATGAATGGGGATATTCCCGATACTCACAAAGAAAAAGGGAAGTGACTTGGACAAAAAGAAACGAAGTGACTTGGACAAAAAGAGAAGTGACTTGGACAAAAAGAAACGAAGTGACTTGGACAAAAAGAAACGAAGTGACTTAGACAAATCTTCTTTGTCGATAGCCTCGGACCAATCAATCGAATATTGATGAATACGTAATTGATCGAACACTACTTGCACTACTTGAAAAGGATTCTTCTGTTCAGAAACGAAATGTTCCAAATGTTCCTGGAAATTCTTGCTCCCATCGGACCATTTGTATCTATATGCATCAGGATCCTGATTCATGTATCTCTCAGTTCGAGAAATAAGAGGATCAAACCATTTCTTCTGACTCTTTTTCAAATTCGATAAATGTTGGTTGATCGTATATTTCATTATAGTTATATGATTCAGAGTATCATTTCCTATTTGATCCCTTTGAATTCCATATTCGAAGTTGCGATCGGATCTATTCATTAAAAAGAATCGATTCGATACATTTCTTATGTACCCATAATATTGGAGATTTCGGATCAATCTATATTGATTGACTGCCTCCATTATGTTGTTGCTAGCAAATACCGCTGTTTTTAGTTTGGGATCTTCCAACTCATTCCCGCAGTAGATCCGGACCGATTTTTTTCTGATCCTTCGAGAAAAAGATTCATTCTCCTCATAAAAAAGAGGAGGTAGAACCAATTTCTTTTTCGATTCATCTCTGGAGTTGAATACCTCATTCAAGAATCTTTTTTGATCCAACCCGTAGGAATCAATAGAAAAGGCAAATCCCCTATGAAACACCAGATCCGGCTCGGTTATTGATAGAGTGAATAGATCCGCCATTTCTGGGAATCTCTCTTCTGATTCAAAAAAATCGTGGCGTAACGCGTATCCCCCTTTGTTCCGGTCATGGAATAGATGAAAGAAATCAAAAAATGGATTTTTGTTCAAGAATGAAATCTTATTGGAACTGTCCATATCCGGTTCATCCTTCGGAACCATATCACATCCCGAATCTGGTTCCGAAGGATGAATTGAGACGGTATCTTGTAAATACGTAATTATCTTGAATATATCAACCATTTCTTTCTTTTCCGCTCGCCTGGAAGGGACAAAAGAAACATCTTGTTTTTTCTTCAACAATTTAGGATCTCTAGTGGACCTCTCAGTAGGATTCGAACCCAGATGAAGTTCTGACCATCTGTCAGAGAAAAAAGAACGAATTGATCTTGTAGGATTCCCAAGAAATTCTTCGATTTCTTCCGGAAGCAGATGATTATTCATCCGCTTCTCAGGTTCTGTGAATAGCCAGGACATGGAGGAAGATCCAAAAAGGCATTTCGGGAATCGATCTGATTCTATCTCTGTTCGTTCCGTTTGAAGAAAGGAAGGATCCCAAAGAATCGATCTCTCTTTTAGTTGCTGAATCTCTGTTTGATCGATCAATGTGTGATATTCTGAATTCTCATTTCTAACGGAATCGAAATGATCTCTGGATTGATCAGAAGAAGATCCTTTCCATTGGCTAGAATCCGTTACTTGAACGAAAATAGATCTTGTGGAATCATATTTAATATTTGACAATACATTCCGTACCTTGCTAAAAAACCGATCCTTGTTTACCAACCACACATTGTCTAACCAAATCCAATTCTCTCTCGAGACGTTCCTCAAAAAATCCGATTCGTGCTGATTCTTCCCCCAACTAACGAAGAGATCTTGGCGGAATTGCCACATATGAAATTGAGCACAATTTTGCAAAGAAAGACCCCACTTGTTTCTCGAGAAGAGATGAGAAACATGCTCAATATCATTGGATTGCATAGTTGCCCCAGCTCCTTGTTGTTTGAAGAAACTCTCCCCCTGAATTGGTCTTTTTTCACGAAAAGCAGACATGAGATAACAAATCAAGTCTTTCCCTAAGATTTCGAATAGCTGTCCCGAATTCAAGTTGATTATGTTTCGTTTCTTCCTCGGAGAAAGACGATCAAACAATTCCCAATCATGGTCCTTGCGGATCGGATCATCCGTATAGGATAAAAAAAGAAACTCCAGATATTTGCTATCTTTCTCTTTGAATGAGATCTCAATTCCAGCTACGGTTTCATTAGATATCTGACAACTAGAATCCCTCTTTTTTCCGATCCGGTTCCTCCACCACCGCGAACCCCGGTTAGATTCAGGCATGATACGCTTTTTCTTTATTGGGATAACCCAAGTACTCTCTTGCGGATCCATGAAACAACTCTCAGAAATCTTTTTCCCTTTTGGAAGATACAGGAGCGAAACAATCAACCTATTTCTATTGGAAGACCAAAAAGATTCTTCCAATGTCTCCTTTCTGGGTCCAATGGAATTCATAGGTATAGGAAGAAGCCCCATCAAATAGAGATTTTTTCTTTCGACCATCTTTCGATTGTTAATACGAGATAGAAGGACCACTACTACAAGCAGTACTAAACCTTTGATCGTGAAATATCGATTGCTTGTTGCACCCTGTGAATCACGTGAAAGTAGGATACTCCAAATTCGGGGGTCAAAGAGTTTCATAAAACGTTCTTGGTGGAAAAAAATGTGAGTGAAAGATCCCACTGAATCGAATTTGATCCATGAATCTAAGAAATAGTGAGAATTCTTGATCTCTCTCAATATCTCTCTCAATTCGAATATCCAGGATTTGAATTGATGTCGTTTCATTGATTCCTCCTAAAGATTTCATTTCAATTGGAATTTGGTTATTCACGATGTACGATGATCCCTGTTAAGCATCCATGGCTGAATGGTTAAAGCGCCCAACTCATAATTGGCAAATTCGTAGGTTCAATTCCTGCTGGATGCACGCCAATGGGAACATTCAATAAGTCTATT